TTGGCGCGCGTGTAAACGAGGTGCTCTACCTAACTGAGCTATAGCCCTTGTGCTTTTGATACGTATTTTATCATATTATGTAGATAATCTCTTGTCAAGAAAGGATTAATATTGATGAATATTATAGATCTAACATCATACTTCTTTGATTGGTATTGCTTATAAGTAATATCACATTTAGAATCTATCCATATGACAGATCCCACTTCCTTTGTGATGATAAATGACCTACTTAACTCAGTGGTTAGAGTATTGCTTTCATACGGCAGGAGTCATTGGTTCAAATCCAATAGTAGGTAGACCTTATAAGATACCAGATTCACGGTTTCCAAATAAGTTATTTTACTCACCATCTTTTATTTATTATATATTTTATTTATTATATATATATATCTATATAAATTGAATCTTACTCGAACGGTCGATTCTCTCTCTCTCTCTCTCTTTTTCAAATGAAATGGAATTGAAAATATTTTCGTTGCATTAGAATTAGATTCTACTTGTTTGATTTTATTGGAATTTAAAATAATAATTTCTAATAAAAAAAAAAAAAGAATAGGGTGTATATACACCCTATTCTTTTTTTTTTTATTAGAAATTATTTGGATGCACCAATTTGTTACGAAATCGCATTGATAGCCCCCACTCGCGTCTTAGCTCGTCTGAGAGCTAAATTTGCCTCAATTATTTGTCTTTTTCCTTCAGCTTTACGCAAGTTAGCTTCCGCTATCTCAAGAGTTTGCTGAGCTTCTTGTGGATCAATATCACTACCCTTCTCCGCATCATGTGCTAAAATAGTTATATCATTATTGCCTATTCTAGCAAAACCACCCATCAAAGCTATCGTTAACCATTGTTCTTTAAGGCGCATTCTCAAAATACCTATATCTACAGCTGTAGCAATAGGCGCGTGATCTGGCAAAATGCCAATTTGTCCACTATGAGTACAGAAAATTATTTCTTTCACATCTGAATCCCAAACAATTCGATTTGGGGTCAGTACACAAAGATTTAAGGTCATTTCTTCGATTTGTTCTCCATTTCTCAGTTCGTAGCCTTCGCAGTAGCTTCATCGATGTTACCCACCAAATAAAAGGCCTGTTCGGGAAGACTGTCTAATTCTCCGGAAAGGATCAATTTAAACCCTCTAATTGTTTCTGCTAGACCTACATATTTTCCCGGCGAACTGGTAAAGACTTCTGCTACGAAAAAAGGCTGTGATAAGAAACGCTCAATTTTTCGTGCTCTTGCTACAGTTAAGCGATCCTCTTCAGATAATTCGTCCAACCCAAGGATAGCTATAATGTCCTGAAGTTCTTTATAACGTTGTAAAGTTTGTTTAACTCTTTGTGCAGTTTCATAATGTTCGTCACCAACGATCCGAGGTTGGAGCATAGTTGACGTTGAGTCTAAGGGATCCACTGCTGGATAGATACCTTTTGCAGCTAATCCTCTTGACAGTACGGTAGTAGCATCTAAATGTGCAAATGTCGTGGCAGGAGCGGGATCGGTCAAATCATCTGCCGGTACATAAACTGCTTGAATAGAGGTTATCGACCCCTTTTTAGTGGAAGTAATTCTTTCTTGTAAAGAACCCATTTCGGTACTAAGGGTGGGTTGATAACCCACAGCGGAAGGCATTCTACCCAATAAAGCGGATACTTCGGATCCTGCTTGGACGAAGCGGAAGATGTTGTCGATAAATAGAAGTACGTCTTGTTCATTAACATCGCGGAAATATTCCGCCATAGTTAGGGCAGTTAACCCAACTCTCATACGAGCTCCCGGCGGTTCATTCATCTGACCGTAGACTAGAGCCACTTTTGATTCCGCAATATTTTGTTCATTAATTACTCCGGATTCTTTCATTTCCTTGTAAAGATCATTTCCCTCACGAGTACGTTCACCTACTCCGCCAAATACGGATACACCCCCATGAGCTTTCGCAATGTTGTTGATCAATTCCATAATGAGAACTGTTTTACCCACTCCAGCCCCCCCAAATAGTCCTATTTTTCCTCCGCGGCGATAAGGAGCTAAGAGATCCACTACTTTAATTCCTGTTTCAAAAATGGATAATTTTGTATCTAACTCTATAAAAGCAGGCGCAGATCTATGAATAGGAGATGTTGTGTGATTATTTACAGGACCCAAATTATCAATGGGTTCTCCAAGCACGTTTAAAATTCGTCCTAGAGTTGCTCCGCCGACCGGAACACTTAGAGGAGCTCCTGTATCAATAACTTCCATCCCTCTCATTAGACCATCCGTAGCACTCATAGCGACAGCCCTAACTTTATTATTTCCCAATAATTGCTGTACTTCACAAGTCATAGTAATTTGTTGACCAGCAGTATCTCGACCCTTGACTACTAGGGCGTTGTAAATATAAGGCATTTTCCCCCGGGGAAAAGCTACATCCAGCACTGGACCAATTATTCGAGCGATCCTGCCCAGGTTTTTTTTTTCAAGCGCGGAAACCCCAAGATCCGGAGTAGTA